CTGTAGCTATGAGTGCTACAGACGGCTTAACTCGAGGAATGGAAGTGATTGATACAGGGGCGCCCTTAAGTGTTCCAGTGGGCGGAGCAACTCTCGGACGGATTTTTAATGTACTTGGGGAGCCCGTTGATAATTTAGGTCCTGTAGATACTCGAACAACATCTCCTATTCATAGATCCGCACCTGCCTTTATACAACTAGATACAAAATTATCCATTTTTGAAACAGGAATTAAAGTGGTAGACCTTTTAGCGCCTTACCGTCGTGGAGGAAAAATAGGACTATTTGGGGGAGCTGGGGTGGGTAAAACCGTACTCATTATGGAATTAATCAACAATATTGCAAAAGCTCATGGAGGCGTATCTGTATTTGGCGGCGTGGGTGAACGTACTCGTGAAGGAAATGATCTTTACATGGAAATGAAAGAATCCGGAGTTATTAATGAACAAAATATTGCAGAATCAAAGGTAGCTCTAGTCTATGGGCAAATGAATGAACCGCCCGGAGCTCGTATGAGAGTTGGTTTGACTGCCCTAACGATGGCGGAATATTTCCGAGATGTTAACAAACAAGATGTACTTCTTTTTATTGATAATATCTTCCGTTTCGTCCAAGCAGGATCTGAAGTATCTGCCTTATTGGGTAGAATGCCTTCGGCTGTCGGTTATCAACCGACTCTGAGTACCGAAATGGGCTCTTTACAAGAACGAATTACTTCTACCAAACAAGGGTCCATAACTTCAATACAAGCAGTTTATGTACCTGCAGACGATTTGACTGATCCTGCCCCTGCGACGACATTTGCACATTTAGATGCAACTACTGTACTATCAAGAGCATTAGCCGCTAAAGGCATCTACCCGGCAGTTGATCCTTTAGATTCAACCTCAACTATGCTCCAACCTCGAATCGTTGGCGAGGAACATTATAAAACTGCGCAAAGAGTTAAGCAAACTTTACAGCGTTACAAAGAACTTCAGGACATTATAGCTATCCTTGGATTAGACGAATTATCCGAAGAAGACCGTTTAACCGTATCAAGAGCACGAAAAATCGAGCGTTTCTTATCACAACCCTTTTTCGTTGCCGAAGTATTTACAGGTTCGCCAGGAAAATATGTTGGCCTGGTAGAAACAATTAGAGGGTTTCAATTGATCCTTTCCGGAGAATTAGACGGGCTTCCCGAGCAGGCCTTTTATTTGGTAGGTAACATCGATGAAGCTACCGCGAAAGCTATGAACTTAGAAATGGAGAACAAATTGAAGAAATGACCTTAAATCTTTGTGTACTGACTCCTAATCGAATTGTTTGGGATTCCGAAGTAAAAGAAATAATTTTATCTACAAATAGTGGGCAAATCGGCGTATTACCAAACCACGCCCCTATTGCCACTGCTGTAGATATAGGTATATTGCGAATACGACTTAACGACCAATGGTTAACGATGGCTCTGATGGGCGGTTTTGCTAGAATAGGCAATAATGAAATCACAGTTTTAGTAAATGATGCTGAGAAAGGGAGTGATATTGATCCACAAGAAGCTCAGCAAACTCTTGAACTAGCAGAAGCTAATTTGAGGAAAGCAGAAGGAACGAGACAAAAAATTGAGGCAAATCTAGCTCTCAGACGAGCTAGGACACGAGTAGAAGCTCTCAATAGGATTTCGTAACACGTTAGTATGTCCGCATAAGCATAATAAAAACAGGGAAGTTCTCTTTTGTTAAAATTTTATTTGATCTTTTTTTTTTATAAGATTATAATATATAAGCGTGAGTATAAAAACTTATTAGATACCATTGACTCTGGTATCTGGTATCTAATAAGCTTTACCTACTATTGGATTTGAACCAATGACTCCTGCCGTATGAAAGCAATACTCTAACCGCTGAGTTAAGTAGGTGATTTATCATCACAAAAAGAAACAAATAGAAAACCTTAGCACATAGATTATAAATATAATATGACTTCTAAGCAATATGAATCAAACAGATCAAAGAGTTACGATGTTGCATCGGGGAAACCGCATCTTGACAAACAATTTATTGCGTGCTAAAATATGTAGCACAAACACAAGGGCTATAGCTCAGTTGGTAGAGCAACTCGTTTACACGTGCGCCAATGTTTTTCAGGGGAGTTCATCATGCAATAAAAAATGCAATACAAAAACTTGATTGACAAATCGATGTCTTACTCTATGGCTTTATGGAAACAAGAGAACAATAGCCTGACAATTAGTTCAGTCCAATTGGGGTGTCCATTTAGTCATCAAATAGAACGCCTTATTGATTAGAGATACTGATAGGGTTAATAAACAGCTTATTCAATGCTAGGCATAATGAAGTATAAGTACCTCAAAAATTTCTTTTCGTCCTATGAACTTTAAGGTGTATGAAGTTTCATATTTGAGAGCGATAGAGACTCCATATAATTTTTCGTTTTATATAGATCTAGGCCAAAGGCAGACCTACGTCAAGATAACCCTTCTTTGAAAAACTTTGGT